TTATAAGATCAATAAACTAAGGTTTTGTCGTTCTAGACCATCGGATTCGACGGAAACAATGATAAATAAATACGAATACAGCAGAAAAAAAAAAGGGGGGGGGGGTCAAAAAAAACAAGTAGAGAAAAATTAGACAAAGTTATATACAAGTCGCTACCCCCCCCCCCGGTATTTCTTTATTTAATTGAATTTCATTTGATTAGACGGAAGTTCCTTAAAAACTTCCGCTTTCTTTAAAAGATTCTGAACAGTTCCTGTGGGTTGAGCACCTTTTTCAAGGAAATATAGAATAACAGGAACGTTTAAATAAGTTTGATTCTTCATTGGATCATAAAAGCCCACTTTTCTAAGATCTTTTCCTTCTCTTCGGGATCGAACATCAATTGCAACGATTCGATAGACGGCTCATTGGGATAGATGTAGATGAACAATACCCCCCCTAGAACCGTATAGGAAGTTTTCTCCTCGTACGGCTCAAGAAAAAATGATTTGATTCGAAGTTTTGTCTATGTATGCAATTCTAATAAATTAAATGACAAATGGGCCTATAAAATCAATTAGACTATGATTTCAGTCTTTTTTTCTTCCTGAAAATGAAAAAGAAACCATTCGTACTCATAACTCAAGTTAGATAACTCTCAAATAGCTCAAAGGAAAAATCTTTAGTCAATTTCATTTATTGAGTAGTCTTTACTCCCTTTTGTTTGTCTCGTTTAAACTATTTCAAATTCTATTTGGATTCTTTAGTCTGATCCAGTTATTGAGACTATCGAGACAATTAAAAAGGTGTTTCCTTGTTCTTAGATCCTTTATCCTTATTTTTAATCATTGGGTTTAGACATTACTTCGGTGCTTCTTAATCCTTTCAAAATGGCAGCAACATACCCTTTTTTGATTTCTTTCTATCAAAGAATCCTATGGACAGTTGATTCCTGCGTGATACACTTTGAATCGAAAAATTTGGATCAATTTCAACTAGTTTTGCTTTTGAATTGGAAACTTGCTCGAATTGGATCCTTTCGATTTCTATATATGTTCCATATATTTACGAAGTTGTTCCAATTGATTGGCATTAACCCTAGATCCTTGCCCCCGAGAAATGAATTAATACTTTCTATTCGAGCTCCATCGTGGACTATTTACAACCCAACAAAAAACGAAGGGTTCAGGTGTAACAGAACAAACAATGTCGAGCCAAGAGCACCCTCATTCCTAGACAAATCGAAAATGGTGGATGTAAAAATCCACAACGGATCGTGTCCTTCAAGTCGCACGTTGCTTTCTACCACATCGTTTCAAACGAAGTTTTACCATAACATTCCTCTAATTTGGAACCGGTATGGAATTGATTCAATTATGGAATCATGAATAGTCATTGGTTCAGCTGTCCATAGACATCGTAATCTAGACTTTTTCTTCTATATATGAATATATGATATGTGGAACGATTTTTCTGAAAAAGTCTTAGCAAGGCAGCATTTTTAACATATTTTTGAACATAAACATACATAAATAATATAATTAAATAATATAATAATATATAAATAATATATATATAATAGTAAAGAAATAGAGAAACGAATAACTTTTTGAATCTGCATCTTCAAGTGACTCAATAGGATAGATTAAACGATTTCCTACTTTTTCAAAGATTCCACGTACAAGGAATCATTAAAAATATTAAAAAAAAAAAAATCTTTCTAATTGAAATTGAAAAAGTTTCCTATTTAGACATCATTATTAAATTTGATTTAATTGAAAATTTCTATTTTAAATAGATCAAAGAAAAGAAGAAAGAAATCCATTTTTTTTTCATGAGATGTATAAAAAAATGATGTAAGTTAAGATTTGAATCTTTATTCTTTTCATCTGATTACGAAAATCAAAATCGAAAAAAATAGGGAAGGGTTTTCGTATCTATCAGATAGACTGAACAGTTGTCACTGTTATAGATATTCTATAATATAGAATATCTATAATTTCAGTTTCAAAAATTGAAGGATTACAAATCTTTTTCACAAAAACCCAAAAATTATTGTCATTGAAATAGAACGATACATACACCATAACGATACATACACCATATAAGCTAAACATTTCCTCATTTTATATGATTATATTATATGATTGATATGTATTTGGTTTAACATGGGGTTGAGTAATATTTCAATAATCGACTCTTGTCATAAAGTGAATATGAATAAAAGGGATAGGATAAATCACCCCTGCCTCAATTGTTACATCGATTTCCAATTTTTCATTAGAGTCAAACAAACACGAAATACCTAAATCAAATGAGATTCAAAGAAAAAACATTGGCTCCATAACATATTTCTATATAATATGGAACTTGATCATTTGTTAATGAAATTCGAACAGACACAGATGTTTAAATTAATATGGATTAACTCCTATCCACTCCCCTACTTCTTTCTATGGGAATAATGGAGCATCAAAAATGGATCTGCCCTGGGACGGAAGGATTCGAACCTCCGAATAG